TAGTGAGTATGAATCATAGTTCCTTTTTTTTTCTTGATCCACTCTATCTATTTCGTGTTCCAGATACTAGAATAAATAATATCCGACGAATTAGAATCATCTTGATAGAGATAACAGGCCCTTTCTATGTATTATCAATAGGATCAATTTTAACAAGTCACACACTCATATTCCAGAGATACCGAAACAAAAAAATTCCACGGTCGAACTACCAGAATGTCTAGAAATGTAGAGCTTAAAGTAGAAAGGCTTTTTTGGATGGAAAAACTATGACTTCGTAGTTTTAGTTAGTAGAAACCTAACTCATTAAAATTCCGTCCAGTAAAACAGAAGAATTATAAATTTCTAAAATGATAGATAGGAATATCGCGAATAAAGCCATTGCGACCCCCATAAAAGGAGTAGTCCCCCAACCCGGAGCTACTTTCCCATATTCCGAATTCAAGGGTTTCAATAAACTACCTGCGCGAGTTCGTCTTGGCCCAGGTCTAGAACTATCTTCAATGGTTTGTGTAGCCATAAATTCTATTTAATCATTGGTGTTGACTTTGTATACTATTCCGTTGTAATTGTAAATACACGATCTTTTAGTAGATCCATTGTAATCTTGAAATTCTATAAAAATGGAAACAGCAACTTTAGTCGCCATCTCCATATCTGGTTTACTTGTAAGCTTTACTGGGTATGCCTTATATACCGCGTTTGGGCAACCCTCTCAACAATTAAGAGATCCATTCGAAGAACACGGGGACTAATTGAAGTAAGAAGTCTCCCAGATGGGGAGACTTCTTACTTCAATGAAATTATTTCATTTTTTTAGTCGGAACCTTAGGTGGTTCTCGGAAGAAGATAGCGAAAAAAATTATCCCTAAAGTCGAAACTAAAAGGAACGTATAAACCAATGCTTCCATAGATTCGATCGTGGTTTATTTACAATTATAACTTCCACACCTATTCATTTGTCATTTGGGATCATTTCCCATATAAAGAAAGAAAAAGAGTCAAAGAAAGGATGGGAGATGTTTCCCATGTCAAATCAAAAAAAAGAGATGAAAGATACCATACCAATGTGGTATCAGACTGCCTGTCTCCTTGTAGTAGGATCTCCAACTTTTTGGAATGTTCCAAATTCCACTTGAGCATCCAAGTCTGGATCAATACCAGCAAAAACATCTCGGAACAAGGTTCTAGCGCCATGCCAAATGTGTCCGAAAAAGAAGAGCAAAGCAAAGGTAGCATGACCAAAAGTGAACCAACCCCTTGGACTGCTGCGAAAAACACCATCCGATTTCAAAGTAGCCCGATCTAATTCAAAAATTTCCCCTAATTGGGAACGCCTCGCATATTTTTTTACAGTAGCAGGATCAGAATAACTTACTCCATTTAGTTCGCCACCATAGAACTCCACTGTTACGCCTACTTGTTCAACACTATATTTGGATTCTGCTCTTCTAAAAGGAACGTCCGCTCTCACAATTCCCTCTTCATCTACCAAAACAACCGGAAATGTTTCAAAAAAAGTAGGCATACGGCGTACAAAAAGCTCGCGCCGTTCTTTATCTCTAAAGACGGGATGTCCTAACCATCCAACAGCTATTCCATCCCCATTGTCCATTGAGCCTGCTCTGAATAATCCCCCCTTTGCCGGATTATTACCAATATAATCATAAAAGGCTAATTTTTCGGGAATTTTAGACCAAGCTTCTGATAAACTCAGATTTTCGGCTAACCCATCGCTCACTCTTCGATATATTTCTTGCTGAAAGTATCCCTGATCCCACTGATAACGAGTAGGCCCAAATAATTCGATTGGGGTAGTTGCTGACCCATACCACATAGTTCCGGCAACTACGAAAGCTGCAAAAAAAACAGCAGCGATACTACTGGAAAGTACAGTTTCAATATTGCCCATACGTAATCCTTTGTATAGACGTTGAGGCGGACGGACACTAAGATGGAATAGGCCCGCTAATATGCCCAATGTACCCGCAGCAATATGATGAGAAGCTATTCCCCCCGGAACAAAAGGATCAAAACCTTCTACACCCCACGCAGGATTTACAGCTTGTACTTTTCCAGTTAGTCCATAAGGATCGGACACCCATATCCCAGGACCATACAAACCCGTTACATGAAATGCGCCAAAGCCAAAGCAAGCCACCCCTGCAAGAAATAAATGAATTCCAAAGATCTTGGGCAAATCCAAGGAGGGTTTTCCTGTCCGCTCATCACAGAATATTTCTAGGTCCCAATATACCCAATGCCAGATAGCTGCCAAGAAACACAAGCCAGAAAACACAATATGCGCACCTGCCACACCTTCATAACTCCAAATACCCGGATTCGTTACAGTTCCTCCTGAAATACTCCAACCACCCCATGAATTGGTTATTCCTAAACGAGTCATGAAGGGAATGACGAACATACCTTGTCTCCACATTGGATCCAGAACAGGATCAGAGGGATCAAAAACCGCTAATTCGTATAAAGCCATCGAGCCGGCCCAACCAGAAACTAGAGCTGTGTGCATTATATGCACCGAAAGCAATCGACCCGGATCATTCAATACAACAGTATGAACACGATACCAAGGCAAACCCATGGAAATACCCCTTTAGCAAAGAAAAATAGACACGATGTCGCTTTATTTTATCGCATTGGAAAAGACTATCCATATCCTATGTACCTAACCCCTCTAGGGGATTCTGTGTCAGAAAGCGTGAATATTTATTTCATTCCATTAAAAATAAGAAGCCAATTCTGTTCGTAAGAAGAAAGAGAAGCAGATCTATTCTATACTCGATAAGTGCCAATATGCAATGGATAGCTTGGCCTATTTGAAAAAAAAAGAAGAATAGATCCCTATCCCTCTTTGTTTATCATTCCAATCACCGATTCCTTTTTCTTTATTCAATCTGTCTTACCTTCCTTCTTTATTCAATCTGTCTTACCTTCCTTATAGATATAACCTTTCAATCTATGTATTATTTCAATCTACATATTAATAGAATCTATAGTATTCATATAGAATAAGAAAAAAGTATTCATATAGAATAAGAAAAAAAGAAGACAATAAACTGCGGATTCTTTCTTTCTCTTCCATTCTTACGTTTCCATATTAAAGTGTAGTTTTCTTACTTAAATTTAATAATATTAATCTAATATGCCCATTGGTGTTCCAAAAGTACCTTACCGGATTCCCGGAGATGAAGAAGCGACTTGGGTTGACTTATACAATGTTATGTATCGAGAAAGGACACTTTTTTTAGGTCAAGAGATTCGTTGCGAGATCACGAATCATATTACAGGTCTCATGGTATATCTCAGTATAGAAGATGGAATTAGCGATATTTTTTTGTTTATAAACTCCCCAGGCGGGTGGCTAATCTCAGGAATGGCTATTTTTGATACGATGCAAACGGTGACACCAGATATATATACAATATGCCTCGGAATAGCTGCGTCCATGGCATCCTTCATTCTGCTTGGAGGAGAACCCACCAAGCGTATAGCATTCCCTCACGCGAGGATTATGCTTCACCAACCCGCTAGTGCTTATTATCGGGCAAGGACACCAGAATTTTTACTAGAAGTGGAAGAGTTACACAAAGTTCGCGAAATGATCACAAGGGTTTATGCACTAAGAACAGGCAAGCCTTTTTGGGTTGTATCCGAAGACATGGAAAGGGATGTTTTTATGTCAGCAGACGAAGCCAAAGCTTATGGACTTGTCGATATTGTAGGGGATGAAATGATTGACGAGCACTGCGATACTGATCCAGTGTGGTTTCCAGAAATGTTTAAGGATTGGTAGTGGCCGGATTTCTTGTAAATTTATTTCAAACCTAAATTCAGGTTTTCTGCGATTTAATAGAAAATAGAAATACTTCATGATGATCAATCATCAGGTTAAGATCGATCTAAACCAATCCTTTTTTCCTATATACATACGACATGCCAACGATTAAACAACTTATTAGAAACGCAAGACAGCCAATACGAAATGCTAGAAAATCGGCCGCGCTTAAGGGATGTCCTCAGCGTCGAGGAACATGTGCTAGGGTGTATGTGCGACTCGTTCGGATCATGAGTTCAAACAAATAATAAAATTTTTGAAGTATCCATGATCGGTACCAATGAATAGGATAGAGCTTCTCTATCCTAGATTTCTATGGTAATATGGAATTTATGGTTTCCTTTGGTGCAAATCCAATCATCTAAATTGGAAATAAGAAGCAATTCCCCCATTGGTAGAAAAAGGTTATCCATTAAGCGGAGGAAATAGTAATAAAAAGAAAAAGGCTTATGCTCCTTTATCTTAAAAGAACGGACTAACAGGGTCAGCTACTTAGCCAACTTTCATAATTAAATGCCGTCACTGTATGGATAACTCTTATTGTGAAAAGAGCTATTTACTCTATAATGGATAGGTAGAGCCAAAGAATGTGAACTATACAAGTTCACAATACCTTTTGATGAAATGAAAGAAAGGGCTCCGGTGTATAGAGAGGGCCTCACCGTTTTAAAGGGAACCATAGAAACGATGGAACCCACTATTTTTTTTAGTATCGTTAGAATTTGTTATTTCTATGCGAAATAACTGAAGGGAATAGAATAAAAAATAGTGGTTGGGAAGGTTACAGTAGCAAAAGCCATTGGAATTAATATTTTATATATCGGAATAATTCGTTTTGTTATTAATGGGAAAAAGGATGGCTAAAAGAAGAGAAATCATTAGTTATTCATTAAGGTTAATTTGATTCAATGACCAGAGTTCCGCGAGGATATATAGCTCGGAGACGACGAACAAAAATGCGTTCATTTGCCTCAAACTTTAGAGGGGCTCATTTAAGACTTAATCGAATGATTACTCAACAAGTAAGAAGAGCTTTTGTTTCCTCTCATCGAGATAGAGGCAGGCAAAAGAGGGATTTTCGTCGTTTGTGGATCACTCGGATAAACGCAGCAACGCGGATATACAAAGTATTCAATAGTTATAGTAAATTAATACACAATCTGTACAAGAAGGAATTGATTCTTAATCGTAAAATGCTTGCACAAGTAGCTGTATCAAATCCAAATAATCTTTACACGATTTCCAATAAAATAAAGATCATCAATTAAATGGATAAAAAAGTAATATACAGGAATAATTAAAACCGAATTCCCGGAGAGGGAACTCCGGGAAGATACAATAAATTAAGATTAAGTGGTAGGAATCAACGAGCATGTTACAATAAATAAAAAAACTATTTCTTCTTCCCCATTTTTCTTTCTTATAACAAACACAAGAATCAAAACTGGATTACTTTCTTTATATAGGTCCGGCCCTTTCGAATAAAACATCAACAATCGGAACTTAAGTTCCGATTGTTGTTTCTTAAATTCTGGTTGGAGTTTCTTAAGTTTCGATTGGAATTGAACCTTTGCGTTAATTGAGGAATATGTCTATTTTTTCTGGGTCTAGGACCTGTGATTATTGAAATTGACTGGGCTTGAAATTGCTTCTCATTCTCATAGTTGCGAAATGGTAAGAAAGATAAAATACGAGCCTGTTTTATAGCAAGAGTAATTAATCGTTGTTGTTTCAAGGTTAATCTATTTATTCGTCTCGATAATATTTTTCCTTGTTCACTAATAAATCGATTAATTAAACTCATGTTTCTATAATCAATTCGATCCCCCGGGCCAATCCGAGGACGCCTACGAAAAGGTTGTTTGGATTTACGAAAAGTTTGTTTGGATTTACGAAAAGTTTGCTTGGATTTACGAAAAGTTTGCTTGGATTTTGGAAAAGTTTGCTTGGATTTACGAAAGGGTTGCTTAGATTTATGAAAAGGTTGTTTAGATGTATACATGATTTATTCTTTATTTAAAAATTTGAAAAAAAAAAGATTTCTTTATTTTATTAATTTTGGATCCAAAAGAAGTAGTCTTTCTTTGGTCCATATATTATTTTATTAATATATTATTTTATTATTTGATTCATATTTTATTATTTGATTCATATATAGTATATGAATACCCTCTATACATATGAAATAATATCTACCTGAAATCAAATGAGTTGATTTGTATTTTGTATTCTATCTATGTTCTATATATTAAATCTGTTCTTTGGAAAGATCGAACACACGATGCTCCTATTTTTTTATTTCGCCATGAGTCGTATGCTTGCGACAATAACGACAAAATTTTTTTAATTCTAATTGTCCGGGTGTATTGTGGCGATTCTTTTGAGTACTATATCTAGAAATCCCCGTCGATTCCTTATTGGCACCTTTTCGAACACAACTGATACATTCCAAAATAACTCTGATTCTAACATCTTTCCCCTTGGCCATGAACCTCCTTTCTTTTTTGGATTGACTTAACTTAATTCTTCTACTTATTCTTTTATTTTGAATCCGAAGAAGAAGAATAAAATCCATTAGAATATAGAATAAAAAATTTTGGAAATTTTTAAATTAAGTAATAAAAAATAGAGAAATAATTAAAGAATACAATCCTTGTCGAATTAGCAAGGATTTTGCTTCGAAATCCTTTCATTTAAGTAGTCAGCCCAGCCTCTTTCTATGCTCTGATTTCTGAGGCCTGACTTAGCTTGGATACCGCTTTTTGTTGAATTTCTGTTTTCCAAAATGGGATTTACCGAATTTTTCATGACTCTGAAGTTCAACCCAATCCATCTTTTCTTTCTTTTTCCTTCCTATACTAAAAAAAAAAGGATTGAAAAAGGGGAAAATTTTCGTCATGTCACGAAGAATTCCTCGCATAGCAATAACTAGAATGAAAAAAAAGGGAATGACAAAGCATCTGGGAATAAACGATTAATTTCTATCAATAAACCTGCTAAAGCCCCAAACCATAGAGTACTTAGCACGGGTGCTACAGAGAGATATGTTTTTATATCCCGCATTGAAAATCCTCCTTCCTTATTGGAATACATATATGATCAGATACTCTTGCCCAAGATCTTTTGTATTTCTTTTGTTTAGGCGAAATTCCTAACTAAAAAAACAAAATCAATATTCTATATATAGAATGAACCATATAGACGATATAGAACGAAACGTATAGACGAGATTTTCCTATCCCTAAAAAAGAAAAGGATAACCCCTTCTTCCTATACATTACCAAGGAATAGTAATCTTTCTTTTATAGGTGAAATTAGATTGGATTTTAGATGTATACCATTCCTTGACTTGATTATATGAGACCAAAAAGAAGAAATGACAAGAGGGTTCTATATAGATAGAGAAAGAGAAGAAAATTACGATGTGGAAAACAAGACAGGAATTGTGTACAATGCCATTGTACAACAATTTGGAAAAGGGATGTAGCGCAGCTTGGTAGCGCGTTTGTTTTGGGTACAAAATGTCACAGGTTCAAATCCTGTCATCCCTACCTATTACTTCTTTCTTCTTTATGGGCAGTAGCGAGGAGATCGATTAAAGTGGGTATAACTTGAATTTGTGGATACTATACGTACGTGAGACA